AAGAAAAAACCTCGGACGTATCGCTCAAATTATTGGTCCAGTACTGGATGTAGCTTTTTCCCCCGGCAAGATGCCTAATATTTACAACGCTCTAGTGGTGAAGGGCCGAGATACTGCCGGTCAGCAAATTAATGTTGTTTGTGAAGTACAGCAATTATTAGGGAATAACCAAGTTCGGGCTGTAGCTATGAGTGCTACAGATGGTCTAACAAGAGGGATGGAAGTGATTGACACGGGAGTTCCTCTAAATGTTCCAGTTGGTGGAGCTACTCTAGGACGAATTTTTAACGTACTTGGTGAACCCGTTGATAATTTAGGTCCTGTAGATACTCGTACAACATCTCCTATTCATAGATCAGCACCCGCCTTTATACAGTTAGACACAAAATTATCTATTTTTGAAACAGGAATTAAAGTAGTAGACCTTTTAGCTCCTTATCGCCGTGGAGGAAAAATAGGGCTATTTGGGGGGGCTGGAGTGGGTAAAACAGTACTCATTATGGAATTGATCAATAACATTGCCAAAGCTCATGGAGGTGTATCCGTATTTGGCGGAGTGGGTGAACGTACTCGTGAAGGAAATGACCTTTACATGGAAATGAAAGAATCTGGAGTAATTAATGAACAAAATATTGCGGAATCAAAAGTGGCTCTAGTCTATGGCCAGATGAATGAACCGCCGGGAGCTCGTATGCGAGTTGGTTTGACCGCTCTAACTATGGCCGAATATTTTCGAGATGTTAATGAACAAGACGTCCTTCTTTTTATCGACAATATCTTCCGTTTCGTCCAAGCGGGATCTGAAGTATCCGCCTTATTAGGTAGAATGCCCTCCGCTGTGGGCTATCAACCCACCCTTAGTACTGAAATGGGTTCTTTACAAGAAAGAATTACTTCTACCAAAAAAGGGTCCATAACTTCTATTCAAGCTGTTTATGTACCGGCAGACGATTTGACTGACCCTGCTCCGGCCACGACATTTGCGCATTTAGACGCGACTACTGTATTATCACGAGGACTGGCTGCCAAGGGTATCTACCCAGCAGTAGATCCTTTAGATTCAACGTCAACTATGCTTCAACCCCGCATTGTTGGTGAGGAACATTATGAAACTGCGCAAAGAGTGAAGCAAACTTTACAACGTTACAAAGAACTTCAGGACATTATAGCTATCCTGGGGTTGGACGAATTGTCCGAAGAGGACCGCTTAACCGTAGCAAGGGCACGAAAAATAGAGCGTTTCTTATCACAACCCTTTTTCGTAGCAGAGGTATTTACGGGTTCTCCGGGTAAATATGTCGGTCTAGCAGAAACTATTAGAGGGTTTAAATTGATCCTTTCCGGGGAATTAGATGGTCTTCCTGAGCAGGCCTTTTATTTGGTAGGTAACATTGATGAGGCTACTGTGAAGGCTACGACTTTAGAAATGGAGAACAAATTGAAGAAATGACCTTAAATCTTTGTGTACTAACCCCCAATCGAATTGTTTGGGATTCAGAAGTGAAAGAAATCGTTTTATCTACCAATAGTGGACAAATTGGCATATTACCAAATCACGCGCCTATTGCCACAGCAATAGATATAGGTCTATTGAGAATACGCTTAAATGACCAATGGTTAACGATGGCTTTGATGGGTGGTTTTGCTAGAATAGGAAATAATGCGATCACTGTTTTAGTAAATGATGCGGAAAAAAGTAGTGATATTGATCCACAAGAAGCTCGGAAAACCCTTGAAATAGCAGAAGCTAACTTGCGGAAAGCTGAAGGAAAGAGGCAAACAATTGAGGCAAATCTTGCTCTCAGACGAGCTAGGACACGGGTAGAGGCTATCAATGAGATGGCATAATTAGTTGGCCGAGTAACCAATAGAACTTCTTTATCCTATCCTATATAAAGAAACCTATATAAAGAAATAAAGAAGTTCTATTGATTACAAAGAAGTTCTATTGATTACTCGGATTTCAATAGAATCAAATAGAATCAAGCGGAATAGGATTCGAATAGTCCAAATACAATATTATATAAATAGATATAAATAGAATAGGATGGATAGGATGGAAAAGATAGAAAAAAAAAAAAAGAAGAGTCTAAAAACTACGATGGACTCTAATAAGTTAAGTTAAGAAATTCTACCTACTATTGGATTTGAACCAATGACTTCCGCCGTATGAAAGCAATACTCTAACCACTGAGTTAAGTAGGTTATTTCTCATTACAAAGAAAAATAAAATGACAAAGAGAAAGTAAAGGGGACCCCTCGCATTTCTTTTGATGTATGATAAATGTAATTATCAATTTAATATTATTTATAAGCAATACTCCTCAAAGAGGTAGAAGATTGGATTCTGGAATATGCGTCTTAACAATAAATTATATCTAATCGATAAAATGTGTATCGCAATATCGCTAAGGGCTATAGCTCAGTTAGGTGGAGCACCTCGTTTACACGTGCGCCAATGTTTTTTAGAGAAGTCCATCATAGAATCAAAACGCTGAAT